GTATCGATGGAAAAGAAATTGCACGTGTTGAATGGATCAGAGAAGGCAGAGTTCCTTTACAAACAATTGAAGCGAAAATTGATTATTGTTCCTATACAGTTCGAACTATTTATGGGGTCTTAGGAATCAAAATTTGGATATTCGTAGACGAAGAATAAAAAAACTGTATTTGTCTGTAGATTTTATCCAACGATAAAAAACGAAAACTAGTTAGTATAACACTATGCAGTAAGACAAAAAATCAGCAATTCTATAAGGTTGAATAAAAATTTCCATCAAAACTCCTTTGATATAATTGCTATGCTTAGTGTGTGACTCGTTGGTTTAGGATTCAATTAGAGTAAGATAAAAAAAAAAGAACTTACCTAAACTTACCTATAAGAAAAACTAATAACTATAGCATTAATAAATAACCTAAGCAACTCATTGCTTCGCATTATCTGATCTGGATCCAAAAAACCAGTCAAGATATGATAGACTCATCATATCATTGTAGCAACTGAATAAAAAAAAAAAAAAAAGAATAAAGAAATATGATTATAAGTTATGAAAGGTAATCAAAAAAGTATGCGGATAACTGGAAGGATGAGAGAAAGAGAAAAAAAGGACTATTAATGATATATGATTCCAATTTGGAAGATCTATGTGGTCACTGTAAGAAAAGCAATGTACTAAAGCATCAATGTGGATTCATTCATAATAAAATAATTACAAAAATCGGTTCGGAAAACAAAAAATGAAGAGCCTTGAGCCAATAAAAACTGAGAAAATTGACTCAAAAAAAACAAATTACAAAATGAAATTTGTAATTTCATTTAAGAGCTCCATTGTAGAATTCGGGCCTAAGGATTAATTAAGAAGCGATGGGAACGACGGAACCCATGAATATACAAGATTCTATTAAAAAACAAATCTTAGTAATTCATTGGATAGGATGGCGGAATAAATCAGAAACTTTTTTATCTATTCTGATTTTGATTCAGAGAGCTTATTAGATAAACATCAAACTGAAATAGATATTGAAAGAGAAAATATTCGCCGGCGAAAAATTTGTGTGTGTTTTTCTTTTTTTCAAATAAAAAAAAGGAATCAAATACAACAAAATTTTTTAAAAAGATAAAAAAATAAGGATTTTTTAGAATATTAGAACTTTACCAAAAACGACATGCGAGATGATGATATTACGTTCTTTTTAAATAAATAGAAATAGAATTGATTTTGAATTCCATTTCGAAAAAGACATATACAAAGTTAGAATAGATCAGATGCAATTTTGAAAAATTCCATGATTAATAGGATTAATCATTAACTACATCTATATCTTAATACAAGTCCTTTTATTCGCGAGGAGCTGGATGAGAAGAAACTCTCACGTTCAGTTCTGTAGTAGAGATGGAATTTCTAATTTCTAAAAAAACCATCAACTATAACCCAAAAAGAACCAGATTTCGTAAACAGCATCGAGGAAGACTAAAAGGAATATCTTATCGTGGGAATCGTATTTGTTTTGGCAGATATGCTCTTCAAACACTTGAACCCGCTTGGATCACATCTAGACAAATAGAAGCAGGGCGACGAGCAATGACACGAAATGTACGACGTGGTGGAAAAATTTGGGTACGTATATTTCCAGACAAACCGGTTACAGTAAGACCTGCGGAAACGCGTATGGGTTCGGGGAAGGGATCCCCCGAGTATTGGGTAGCTGTGGTTAAACCAGGTAAAATACTTTATGAAATGGGTGGGGTACCCGAAAATATAGCCCGAAAAGCTATTTCAATAGCGGCATCAAAAATGCCTATAAAAACCCAATTCATTATTTCTGAATAGAAATATAGAATGAAAAAGGTAAACAAATTTTAAGGATAAAAAGATTGTTAGTTTTCTTTTTTTGACAAACAATATTTTTTTACTTCGTTCTTTGCATTAAAAGAAGAGATACAAAAAAATGATATGATTCAACCACAAACCTATTTGAATGTAGCAGACAACAGCGGGGCTCGAGAATTGATGTGTATTCGAATAATAGGAGCTAGTAATCGCCGATATGCTCATATTGGTGACGTTATTGTTGCTGTAATCAAGGAAGCAATACCAAATACGCCTCTAGAAAGATCAGAAGTGATCAGAGCTGTAATTGTACGTACTTGTAAAGAACTCAAACGGAACAATGGGACGATAATACGATATGATGATAATGCCGCAGTTGTCATTGATCAAGAAGGAAATCCAAAAGGAACTCGAGTTTTTGGGGCGATCCCACGGGAATTGAGACAATTAAATTTTACTAAAATAGTTTCATTAGCTCCTGAGGTATTATAAGACCTAAATGTCGAGAGGTAGTATAGGATTAAAAAAAAAAAGGTATTGAAATCAAATTAATTAATAGATTGTGTATCACGCATATACCCTTAATACTAAAAAAAATAATAATAATAATTGAATTCATATATTAATATATAATTTATAATTCATTTATATAAATAAAAGAAAAAGAACATGTTGATTATATCAAAATTATAGAACAATAAGGGATTTGAACGTATCATGGGGAAAGACACTATTGCTGATATAATAACTTCTATACGAAATGCTGATATGAATAGAAAAGGAACGGTTCGGATCGGATCGACTAACATCACCGAAAGCATTGTTAAAATACTTTTACGAGAGGGTTTTATCGAAAACGTACGGAAACATCGCGAAAACAACCAATATTTTTTGATTTTAACCCTAAGACATAGACGAAATAAGAAAGAATCCTATAAAACTATTTTCAATTTAAAGAGAATAAGTCGACCGGGTCTACGAATCTATTCTAACTCCCAACGAATTCCGCGAATTTTAGGCGGAATAGGAATTGTAATCCTTTCGACTTCTCGCGGTATAATGACAGACCGAGAAGCTCGACTAAAAAGAGTCGGCGGGGAAATTTTGTGTTATATATGGTAACCTTTCTAATATTCTAATATCAAAATTAGCTATCCGGCACTTACCATTTGTGAAAAAAAAAAAAAGGTTTAGATGTTTTACCTTGAATGGAATTGAAGAAAAAAAATATGAATTCATGAAAGTTTTCGTTCTGAATCACTTCTGAACGGCATGGTTCGTTTTTGTTTAGATACTAAAGATTTTTTTGATTCTAGATCATGCTTCTAAAAAGATTCGACATATTTTGTTCTAGGTATACCGTTAGGAAAAAAAAGAACAAATTTTAGTAAGTTCTTATATATAAGTTAATCTGGGGACATCGATTTTATAGACTCCATAACAAGGATTCAAATGATTACGCGTTTCAATTTCAACATTCCTTTGACGAAGATACAATTGAAGATTTCAAAATATCAAGAAAGCTTTTTTTCGTCCAACAATTAAGTATATTCACAGAATTAAGGAATAATAACTATGAAAATAAGGGCTTCCGTTCGTAAAATTTGTGAAAAGTGCCGACTAATCCGTAGGAGGGGACGAATTATAGTAATTTGTTCCAACCCAAGGCATAAACAAAGACAAGGATAAATAATTTTACTAAAGGAAATAAAGTAAAAGAAAAGGGTACGTCCGAAGAGCTGGCAAAAAAAGGTCTGTTTTGACATGAAATGGATATATCCATATATTTCTTGTGAAATAAAAAAAATGGCAAAACCTATATTAAGAATTGGTTCACGTAAAAATACACGTAGTGGTTCACGTAAAAATGTGCGTAGAATACCAAAGGGAGTTATTCATGTTCAAGCAAGTTTCAACAATACCATTGTGACCGTTACAGATGTGCGGGGTCGGGTGATTTCTTGGTCCTCCGCGGGTACTTGTGGATTCAAGGGTACAAGAAGAGGAACACCTTTTGCTGCTCAAACCGCAGCAGGAAATGCTATTCGAGCAGTAGTAGATCAAGGTATACAACGAGCTGAAGTAAGGATAAAAGGCCCTGGACTGGGAAGAGATGCGGCATTACGAGCTATTCGTAGAAGCGGTATACTTTTAAGTTTCGTACGAGATGTAACCCCTATGCCACATAATGGTTGTAGACCCCCGAAAAAAAGACGTGTATAGAAATAAATAAAGGCTGAAAGGGTTTCAAGAGAAATAAACGATTCAATGATCTGATCAAATAAAATTACTATGGTTCGAGAGAAAGTCAAAGTATCTACTCGGACACTACAGTGGAAGTGTGTTGAATCAAGAAGAGACAGTAAGCGTCTTTATTATGGACGCTTTATTCTGTCTCCACTTATGAAAGGTCAAGCCGACACAATAGGCATTGCGATGCGAAGAGCTTTACTTGGCGAAATGGAAGGAACATGCATTACACGTGCAAAATCTGAGAACATACCACATGACTATTCTAACATAGTAGGTATTCAAGAATCAGTACATGAAATTTTAATGAATTTGCAGGAGATTGTATTAAGAAGTAATCTGTATGGAACGTGCAACGCGCTTATTTGTGTCCAAGGTCCCGGATATATAACTGCTCGAGACATCATTTTACCGCCCTCTGTGGAAATCATTGATAATACACAGCATATAGCTACCGTAACGGAACCAATAGATTTGTGTATTGGATTACAAATCGAGAGGAATCGAGGATATAGTCTAAAAAGGCCAAATCACTTTGAAGACGGAAGTTATCCTATAGATGCTTTATTCATGCCTGTTCAAAACGCGAATCATAGTATTCATTCTTATGGGATTGGGAATGAAAAACAAGAGATTCTTTTTCTAGAAATATGGACAAATGGAAACTTAACGCCTAAAGAAGCACTTCATCAAGCCTCCCGAAATTTGATTAATTTATTTATTCCTTTTCTACATGTAGAAGAAGAAACGTTCTATTTAGAGAACAATCAACATAAAGTTACTGTTACTTTACCCCTTTTTCCTTTTCATAATAGATTAGTTAAACTAAGAAAAAAAAAAAAAGAACTAGTATTTCAATATATTTTTATTGACCAATTAGAATTGCCTCCCCGAATCTATAATTGTCTCAAAAAGTCCAATATACATACATTATTGGACCTTTTGAATAACAGTCAAGAAGACCTTATCAAAATTGAACATTTTCACATAGAAGATGTAAAAAAGATATTAGACATTCTAGAAAAAAATAGAAAATTCATTTAAAATTAAAATGAATTTGAAACCTTGACCGTAATTTCTATTTTTCGGTCGAACCCATTTTAATTAATTAAATTAATTAGATATGTATCTAGGGAGAATTCATTTTGAAATGACTACTCCCTAGATACCCACGTCTTTTATTTTACAATTGAATAAATTTAGAATTAAAAAAGACCTAAAGTTAGAGATTTATCAATTGGTAATGTTGCTCCAATACCTAACCACAGGGCCACCGCGGTGCCAATCAAAAAGACGGTTGTCGCTACTGGACGACGAAATGGATTTTGGAACTTATTAACATTTTCCAAAAAAGGTACGGTTAATAATCCCGCTGGTACTGAAACCATTAAAAGAACACCCAATAATTTGTTAGGCACTGTACGAAGTATTTGAAATACAGGAAAGAAATACCATTCAGGTAATATTTCCAAAGGAGTTGCAAAAGGATCCGCAGGTTCACCAATCATTGATGGTTCTAAAACCGCTAGGCCTACGTTACAGGCAATGTTACCAAGAATGACGACTGGAAAAATATATAAAAGATCATTGGGCCATGCGGGTTCCCCGTAATAATTATGACCCATACCTTTAGCTAATTTAGCTCGTAATACAGGATCATTCAAATCTGGTTTTTTTGTTATTGGGATAGGTGAATTCTTAAGGATCCATCCCCCGAGGGAACCGGACATGAGAATTTTTCATCATCCGGCTCGAGCAAGAATTAACCAAACCAAACTAAATTAATACATATAAAATATATATATGTTATCCACAAATAGTTAATATGTAAAAAAAGAATTATCCGATTCTAATTCCAAAGTTAGTGCAACTAAAGATTGCCAGAAATTTTATTCTTACAGGTAAATGCTCAACACCCACGTAAGCTTAAAAAGTTGATCATGATTAAGTGCTTTCTGGATCGTCTCATACCTTACCAATTCGTCCTTAATCTCAAAAAGTATAGCGAGATTTTTCAAATACAAAGGATTTACTTGTTACTAATGGAGTCTATCCTCTACTCTTCATTAGATCCTGTCTTCACTCCGATAGTATCATAAATCGAGTCGATGCAGAGGAAATGAATGCATTTACATACTATTAATTAGTTTCGTTTTTTTTAAGTAAAAAATAGCTAAAAACATAATCAGGATTATGTTACATCCCTGAATCTACTGGATTTTACGGAGCCCACTCATCCACGACACCGTCGGGTATGATCATAGAAAAGATTCTCTTCAAGTGAACCAGCCTATCCCCTGTATGGGGCTCACACAGTGGTTGGAACAAAGACACATTTGGTTATGAATTCCAATGTAGCAGATAAAGTCATATTTCTGCACGGACCAATCAATAGTTCAAGTCACACACTCCCATAATCCATTTTCTCTTCATAGAATTCCCTTCAACTATTTAGGCCAAAAAATAATACAATATTGTGGAGTTGAAGGGAAATATCCAAATACATGTCTTATTTTTTTAATAATTCATATTTCTAGCAATAAAATACTATGGTTCCTTCACCAAGTAATAAGATAAATTAGTAATTACAAATATCTAGAAGCTATATTATTTATAAGGGACCAGAAATACCTTGCTTACGTATCATTAGGAAATGCATTAACATAAAAACGGCCGTAAGAAGCGGTAATACAAAAGTGTGTAAACTATAAAAACGAGTCAAAGTAGATTGACCAACACTAGCACTTCCGCGTAATAATTCTACAAGAGGCGATCCTATTACCGGAATAGCGTCCGGTACACCTGTTACAATTTTGACTGCCCAATAACCTATTTGATCCCAAGGTAAAGAATAACCTGTTACACCAAAAGATGCGGTCAATACACCCAGAATCACACCAGTAACCCAAGTTAATTCTCGAGGTTTTTTAAAACCGCCGGTGAGGTATACACGAAATACGTGCAGGATCATCATTAGGACCATCATACTTGCCGACCATCGATGAACTGATCGGATCAACCAACCAAAGTTAGCTTCAGTCATTATATATTGAACAGAAGCAAAAGCCTCAGTAACTGTTGGACGGTAATAAAAAGTCATAGCAAATCCCGTAGCTACTTGTACTAAAAAACAAGTAAGGGTAATTCCTCCTAGACAATAAAATATATTGACATGCGGAGGAACATATTTACTAGTTATATCATCTGCAATCGCCTGAATCTCAAGACGTTCTTCGAACCAATCATAAACTTTATTGAGATAGGTAAACCAAGGTTACTCCCCCTCCAAGAACTGTATATGAGAATTTCATCTCGTACAGCTCAAACAAAAAAAAAAAAAGACCCAAATACTGATTGAAACAGATAGGGACTAGAAAGTTTGCAACTTCTCTATCATTCAATATTATTTAAAGATATGAACGAGTCAAAATGCGACAGCTCTTCTTTGTGGTTAAATGCCAAAAAATCAAGTCAGCTCATGCGTCGTTATGTTGTGTTGATCGTTCCAGGCCTCTTGAATCTTCTAGATTACCTATCTTTCTTGTCTTTTTTATTTGGTATTTGTATGGCATGTTAATGCGGATTTCTTCTTGTTTTCTTTATTATTGATAGGAATTCTCTTGTTAAGACCCTACTTAATTAATCAATTGAAACCTCAGATTCATAAGAAAACCACGATAATTCAATGAAACCTTCAAAGTCAAAAGTTCGCTGAGTGAGAACCATTGGATCATCACTTATTCAATCAAAAAAATAGCTATAATGACGAAAACCATAAAAAACAAAGAAGCCTTTGGCCTTTGAGCCAAATAAGAGTTTGAAAGCAGAAAAATTTTTTGATTTATTAAAGTTTATAGGATAGAGCGGAAATAAGTCCGGCTACGAGGTCTGAGTATTAAGTATGAATCATAGTTCGAATACTTTGTGATCTATTTGATCTATTTCGTGCTCCAGATACTAGAATGAATATCCGACGAAGTAAAACCATATTAATAAAGATGACAGACCCATTCTCTGTACTATCCATCGGGTCAATTCTAACAAGTCACACACTCATATTCCGGAAATATACAATGCAGAAAGAAAAAAATTTCGCGGTCGAACTACCAAAGGAGAATAGGCTAAACTTTTGAGACCTATATACTTGACTTTTTTGTATCGAACTAAAAGCTAGGACTTCAAAATTATTATCAGTCTAATTCACTGAAATTCCATCCAGTAGAACAGAAGAATTATAAATCTCTAAAATAATAGATAGGAATACCGCAAATAGAGCCATTGCAACACCCATCAACGGGGTCGTTCCCCAGCCAGGAGCTACTTTTCCATATTCGGAATTCAATGGTTTCAATAAACTCCCTACAGTAGTTCTTCTTGGACCAGATCTAGAACTATCCTCAATAGTTTGTGTAGCCATAAATCTTATTTTGTATTCATTACGATCTGTTGACTTTGTATACCATTCCGTTGTAAATAAACGATCTTAGCATAGATCCATTGTGGTCTTGAAATTCTATAATAATGGAAACAGCAACCCTAGTCGCCATCTTTATATCTGGATTACTTGTAAGTTTTACTGGGTATGCTCTATATACTGCCTTTGGGCAACCCTCTCAACAACTAAGAGATCCGTTCGAGGAACACGGGGACTAGTTGAAGTAATCAGCCTCCAACTATTTGGAGGCTGATTACTTCAATGAAGATAATTCAAAATTGTTTTATTTTTTAGTTGGAACTTTAGGTGGTTCCCGAAAAAAAATAGCGAAAAAAATGATCCCTAAAGTTGATACTAAGAGAAATGTATAAACCAATGCTTCCATAAATTTGATCGTGGTTTACAATTATAGCTTTCATACCTGTTTTGGTTACTTGGGATCACCCCTCCCCGGATAAAGAACGAAAAAGAGTTAAAGAAACGGCAGCGATTTCAATACAGAAACTAGAAGCAAAAAAGCAATGTTGCATCAGACTGCTTGTCTTTTTGTAGTTGGATCTCCAAGTTTTTGGAATGCCCCAAATTCCACTTGAGCATCCAAATCTGGATCAATACCAGCAAAAACATCTCTGAACAGGGTTCTAGCACCATGCCAAATGTGTCCAAAGAAGAAGAGTAGAGCAAACGAAGCATGCCCAAAAGTAAACCAACCTCGTGGACTGCTACGAAAAACACCATCGGATTTCAAAGTAGCACGATCTAATTCAAAAATTTCACCCAATTGAGCCCGTCGAGCATATTTTTTCACAGTTGCGGGATCACTATAACTCACTCCATTGAGTTCACCACCATAAAACTCAACAGTTACACCTACTTGTTCGACACTATATTTAGATTCTGCCCTTCTAAATGGGACGTCGGCTCTAACAATTCCGTCGCCGTCTACCAAAACAACCGGAAATGTTTCAAAAAAAGTAGGCATACGTCGTACAAAAAGTTCACGCCCTTCTTTATTTCTAAAGACGGGGTGTCCTAACCATCCAACAGCTATTCCATCCCCATTGTCCATTGAACCCGCTCGGAATAACCCCCCTTTTGCTGGATTATTACCAATATAATCATAAAAAGCTAATTTTTCAGGAATTTTAGACCAAACTTCTGATAAACTTTGATTTTCAGCTAGTCCAGCACTAACTCTTCGATATATTTCTTGTTGAAAGTATCCCTGATCCCATTGATAACGAGTAGGACCAAATAATTCGATGGGAGTAGTTGCAGAACCATACCACATAGTTCCAGCAACAACAAAAGCTGCAAAAAAGACAGCAGCAATACTACTGGAAAGTACGGTTTCAATATTACCCATACGTAATCCTTTGTATAGACGTTGAGGCGGACGAACGCTAAGATGGAATAAGCCCGCTAATATACCCAATGTCCCGGCTGCAATATGATGAGAGGCTATTCCTCCAGGAACAAAAGGGTCAAAACCCTCCACGCCCCACGCTGGATTTACGGGTTGTACCTTTCCGGTTAGTCCATAAGGGTCGGATATCCATATTCCAGGACCATATAATCCTGTTACATGAAATGCGCCAAAACCAAAGCAAGCCACTCCTGAAAGAAATAAATGAATTCCAAAAATTTTGGGCAAATCCAAAGAAGGTTTTCCTGTACGTTCATCACAAAAAATTTCTAGATCCCAATATACCCAATGCCAAATAGCTGCCAAGAAGCACAAGCCAGAAAACACGATATGTGCTCCGGCTACCCCTTCGTAACTCCAAAGACCCGGATTCGTTATAGTCCCTCCTGTAATATTCCAACCGCCCCATGAATTGGTTATTCCTAAACGAGTCATGAAAGGTATAACGAACATACCTTGTCTCCACATTGGATCAAGAACTGGGTCAGAGGGATCAAAAACTGCTAATTCATATAGAGCCATCGAACCGGCCCAACCAGCAACCAGAGCAGTATGCATTATATGAACAGAAAGCAAACGGCCGGGATCATTCAATACAACAGTATGAACACGATACCAAGGCAAACCCATGGAAATACCCCTTTATCAACGAAAAATACACACTATGTTACTTTATTGCATTGGAAAAACTATGCTATGGACCCCCCCCTTTTTTTAGGTAATTTTTTGGAGAAAAGATTACTATTTGTTCTATTCTTTTAGTAATAATGGAACAATTCAATTCATAGGAAAAAAGGGAAGCGGATCTATTCTATATCCGATAAGTACCAATACGCAATGGGGGTGAATCCTAGTTTATATGAAGCAAGATAGCTATTCTTGTTCATGATTCAGAAGCACATTCGTCAAAAATTTCCTTTATTTTTATTAATTTTCTCTTACTTTACCTCTCTTTTTTAGTTTATTTTCGCTTATTCAACTTATATATTAAATATGATTAATTTCAATATTATTAATAAAGTAGGAAAAAAGGATAATATTATTAAAAAGCGAAACCCCAGTCTTACGTTTCCACATCAAAGTGAAATAGAGAACTTCATTCTCTTTTTTTTTTCATTTCATGCCTATTGGCGTTCCAAAAGTACCTTTTCGAAGTCCTGGAGAGGGAGATACATCTTGGGTTGACATATAGTGTGACTTGTCAGATATATTGGGCTATATGGGATTTCCCCATTTTCTCCCTCGATCGAGATATCCTCTGTTTCGCCCAAAAAGATTGATTGAATTATCACAAATTTGTAACGCGAAGCGCAAAAAATAAAGTGGAATTAAATGCAGGTAGTATTTAGATTGATATTATATTATCAAACTTTTTTTATGGTTTACGTGATCGGACCAATAAAATGAAATATCCAGACTCCGTTTAGCCAAAACCCAATTGATATATAATATAATTTTTATAATTACTACTTCTATGATATGAAAAATTATGATAAAATATTCTATTAAAAAAATTTTTAAACAGGGTGATCTCAAACTGTTGATCAAATCAAATAATATGATTAATAATTTGGGGACCATTTGATAGAAGACATGTGAAAGAAATTAATTGAAAAAAAAAAACGAAGGAGTAGTAAAAAAAAGACGCGGTATTTGGTTCATTTGTCCTATATGTGCAAATCAAAATCGGGCAAATTTTTCCTTTTACTCGGGGTAGAGCATAAACCTAAAAAACGGAATAAAAACGGAAGAAGCCCTTTCAGGAACAAGAAAAAACCATCGCCATTTCAACTGAATCTCGATGAAAAAAATATAAATGAATCAATGATAAGTTAGTCTGAGAAGCTTAATCAATCGTTTTATTATAGGATTTTTTTAATATCTAATAAAAGGGGCCAAAACTCTTTTTTGCTTTTACTTTTAAAAAGGGAGCAAGCCCTTCCATTCTAAGTTAGAACGAAAAGCCTTCTATGAAAAAGGGGGGGGGGGAGGAATCTACACATTGATTTTTTCACAATTTTTGTTGAACCGTATGCATCAAAAGGTGCCTGTACGGCTCCTAAGGAATAAAAGTTTATCCTAATCAACCGACTTTATCGAGAAAGATTATTTTTTTTAGGCCAAGAGGTTGATACCGACATCTCGAATCAACTTATTAGTCTTATGATATATCTCAGTATAGAAAAGGATACCAAAGATCTGTATTTGTTTATAAACTCTCCTGGTGGATGGGTAATATCTGGAATGGCTATTTATGATACGATGCAATTTGTGCGACCCGATGTACAGACAATATGCATGGGATTGGCCGCTTCAATAGCATCCTTTATCCTAGTCGGAGGAGCAATTACCAAACGTATAGCATTCCCTCACGCTTGGCGCCAATGAGTTTTTTTATTTTATTTTCGAGAAAAACCAGACTATGCCTTCGCCCTAGGAAATATGAATTAGTTAAGTAATAATAGCATGGCATTTCGAATTCGATATGAAAATTTTTAGATTCAAAAAAATTAGATTATATATCGAAAGAGTAGTATGAGATAAGGAAGGGGTATTTCAAAAGGTATCTTACCTATTCTGTTGTGGGCACATTTCAGCGTCACAAACTTAGTTTTCACACCGGAAGCTTATTTACAAAATTTATATTAAAATAAAAAAAAAAAGACACTTTGGGATTGCTTAATCATAGACGAATAAAAAAAAATGATATATAAAGCAACGGAACCATCATAGTATTTTTTGAACTCCTCCAAACAAGAAGGATGGTAATTGGATCATTTATGGATCCGCATATAATACAACCTATTTTTGGTTTTCTTTCCCTGAAAGGAACGGTAAAAAACATAAATTCCATTGTGGAGCCGTATGCAATGCACAAAAAATGCCTGTACGGTTACTCGGTTTTTTGGTTATTTCGCTTCATTATGCGAAATAGAAGAACCTTTTCTATTTATATCATCTCATCAGGGTCATGATCCATCAACCCGCAAGTTCCTTTTATGAGGCACAAACGGGAGAATTTATCTTGGAAGCGGAAGAACTACTAAAACTTCGCGAAACCATCACAAGGGTTTATGTACAAAGAACGGGCAAACCTATATGGGTTGTATCCGAAGACATGGAAAGGGATGTTTTTATGTCAGCAACAGAAGCCCAAGCTCATGGAATTGTTGATCTTGTAGCGGTTCAATAAAAACGAGGAGCGATTTCATGCAAACCTACAATTTCAAATTTTAGATCTTTTTAGATTAAAGGTTTAGTTTAATATTCTCTTCAATATTAAAAAAAATATATTGAAGAGAATCTTGACGAGAAGTAATTCAGAATTAGCCGGTTAGAACCAATCTAAACCAGCCCATTCATTATTTATATGATTCCGTATGCCAACCATTAAACAACTTATTAGAAATACAAGACAGCCAATCCGAAATATCACGAAATCCCCCGCGCTTCGGGGATGCCCTCAGCGACGAGGAACATGTACTCGGGTGTATGTGCGACTCGTTTAGATCATAGACTAAAAAAAAGGAAATTCTTTTTGAAATATCAATGATCAGTACCTGTGACTAAAATAGAATGGAGGAACTCGATTCATTATTTAAAAAAGATAGATCGTTCAAATCTCCTATTGTGTATGAAACTTATGGTTTACATTGGTACAAATCCAATCAACTCCATTTTTTAGAAAACCCCCAATGATAACAAATAGTTATCCATTAAGCGGGGGAAATTACATTTTTTATTAAAAGAAAAGCTTCCACTCTTGAAAGAAAAGAACGGACTAAGAGGGTAAACTACAAAATCACTTTTAAAAATGAAATACCGTTACTGTATAAAGTGGATCTCATTGTGAAAGACCTATTACTGGAATATTCATGGGGTAGAGCCAAAGAATGTGAATTGTACAAGTTACCAATAGTATTGATTAATTAAAAGAAGGAGCTCCGGTGTATAGAGAGGACCTCACCGTTTTATAAGTAACCATAGAAACGATGGAACCCACTATTTATTCATTTATATTTACTACTTTTTGTAGTTATTCCATTTTTTTTATATCAAGTATCAAGGCAATTTCTCCTTTCAAACGAAAGAAAAATACCGAGCAAAAACTAGTGGTGAGGAAGGTTAGAGTAGCAAAAGCCAGTGGAATTTTTTTTTATACATTGGAATAATTCGTTTGGTTATTAATAGACTAGTAAAGGTGAAAAGAATAACTGAAAAAAGAATTAGTTATTCATCAAAGTTTGATTTATTCAATGACTAGAATTAAACGCGGATATATAGCTCGGAGGCGTAGAACAAAAATTCGTTTATTTGCATCAAGCTTTCGAGGGGCTCATTCACGACTTACACGAACTATGACTCAACAGAGAATAAGAGCTTTAGTTTCGGCTCATCGGGATAGGGGTAGGAGAAAAAGGGATTTTCGTCGTTTATGGATCACTCGAATAAATGCAGTAATTCAAGAAATTGAGGTATTAAATAGTTATAATAGATTCATACACAATCTGTATAAGAAGCAGTTACTGCTTAATCGGAAAATACTTGCACAAATAGCTTTATTAAATAGGAGTTGTCTTTATACGATTTCGAATGAGATCATAAAATAAGGGGATTGGAAGAAATCCACTCAAAAATTTTCAATAGAGTTCTAAGGAGAATGAACTCGGGGAAGGTAGAGTAGAAATTAGTATTATAAAAAAAAGTCGTGAAAACAAAATGAGGGTATATAGTCGATAAAAAAAGATTGATTCTTTTTCTTTTCGACGATTCTTTTGTTTTTTTTATGACAGACACAGATGTAACAATCAAATTAGGACTCTTGATTGGATTTTTCGAACAAAATAGTAATCTCTTTTTGAGTTCCTTCAGATTGGAATTGTTATTCAATTGAAGAATAAGTCTATTTTTTTCTGGTTCTAAGGCTAGTAGTTCTAGGGGTCGACTCACTTCTTTCAAATTGTTTCTGATTATTAATAAAAGGTAACAAAGATAAAATACGAGCTTGTTTTATAGCAATAGTAATTAATCGTTGTTGTTTTAAAGTCACTCTATTCACCCGTCTAGATAATATTTTTCCTTGTTCACTAATAAATCGACTAATTAAACTCATGTTTCTATAATCAATTCGATCCCCCGATTGTATCGGGGGCAAACGCCTACGAAAAGATCGCTTGGATTTAGGAAAAAGTCGCTTAGATTTATTCATAATTTGTTTATTCCTTACCTCTAAAATCCTATTTTGATCAGATCAAAATCAAAATGATTTCGATTCCTATATAGGATAAAGTTTCTATTTCTATATAGAATTAAGAATATAGGATTCGATTTCTTTTGATTTATTTCTTTCTATTTATATATATATGTAATAATATATAGATACTAGCATTATTCCTGTTTTTAAAAGTTGACATACAAGCACTCAATTTGATCTATTTCTTTATTTCCCCGTGAATTGTATGTTTATAACAATAGGGACAGAATTTTCTCAATTCCAATCGACTAGGGGTGTTATGCCGATTCTTTTGAGTAATATATCTGGAAATTCCCGCTGATTCTTTCTTAATATCATTTCGAACACAACTGGTACATTCCAAAATAATTGTTACTCGAACATCTTTACCCTTGCCCATGAAACCTCCTTTGGATTTATGATTCACCCCAATCTTTCTATTTTAGGATCCAGAAAGAACAAGACCCAAAAAATAGAAGCTGTTAACTCAAAAAAAATTCTGAAATATTTCGTTGCAATAAATATTAATTAGGAATGAAATAAAAATGAAATAATAAGCAATAGAATGATTTTTTGAAAACGAGATTTCAAATCACAGTATTTTTTGAAAAGTATCTCATAGGATACTCTTTCCCTAGCAATATTTTTTTGTTCTATTTAGTACTATTTAATTAGATCCTGAACCCTCGTTTTTATGACCTTTCACCCCCCCCCTTTTTTTGATTTTAGAATGAATTCGAACAAAGGGGGGGTTAGTCACCGAGCGTTGATTGTATCTCTAAATTTCTTCACCCTTTCTGATGTTAATAACTAGAAGGAAATGTTAATCCATCTGGAAATAAACGATTAATCTCTATTAATAAACCGGCTAAAGAACCGAACCATAGAGTACTTAGTACCGGTGCTACGGAAAGATATGTTTTTAGATCTCGCATTTGAAATCCTCCTTCTTTCTTCTTTATTGTATTACATTATGTATAGTAATATATATAACTACAGATGTACATGTAGTTACGAAGTTCTTGTATTTGTATACGTAACTTTGACCCCCTCATTTTCCAAATTATAATTGAAATATTCTATACTAGAACTATCTTATAGATTCTATTTTCAAATCGAAACGCCTATTTATGTGAAATTTCAGTTGGGAGAATTCTAGTAAAAAAAGTAATTTTTTTTATTATATGTTTGTTATCTGATATGAGAAAAAAAAAAGAAGGATGTGGAAAACAAGACAGCAATTCTCTACAATGACACTGTAAACCAATTGAAAGGGATGTAGCGCAGCTTGGTAGCGCGTTTGTTTTGGGTACAAAATGTCACGGGTTCAAATCCTGTCATCCCTACCTATTACTGCTCTTCCGAGCAGTAACGAGGGATCCATTTTAGATCGATCTTTTTTTAATAAACTTGGACATACATATAATTATGTAATTTATGATATACTATGATATAGTATATACGCAGAAAATAGAAGCGGGTTAAAGAATGTCCTCTTTATAGCCTTTTCTTGTTTTTTCGAAAAAACAAGAAAAGCGCTCTTAGTTCAGTTCGGTAGAACGTGGGTCTCCAAAACCCAATGTCGTAGGTTCAAATCCTACAGAGCGTGATTTCACTCGTGTTTAGTCGATTGTGTCAAAATTCCACTGTTCGCAACTAATTGAGCAGCAATCTGAATTAGACCTCCCGCATATGAAAGCAAGAAGGAGGTCAGTCAAAAAAAAGCGATGTTAATTAATCAAAAGTCCAACTGATCACCACGTCTGTACTGTAAATAAGCAGTTACGAATAATCCAGCCAAAGTAATAGGAATTAGACCTAAGACGATTCCAAATAAAAAAACTTCAATCATTTCACTTTGCTTTTGTTTTCATTTTTGAAAGGGGGAAAAGGAAGGTACTATCTATTCCTAACTCTTAATCTGTATTGTATTGCCAATGAATCTCAATGACCAAAAATGGGTAATTAACACGGTAAGGAACTATCGAACATATCAAATACCACAGAAATCATAGCAATCTTTTTTTATAAAAAAAATCTTCATTCAATTAATTTCAAATAAGTCGTATTTTGCTTAGACCAATAAATAGAGCTGAGGTTATAGTTAAAGCTGCAAGTAGAAAACCAAAATAACTAGTTAGAGTAGGCATGAAGAGACTAAATCAAATATGTTTTTTTTATACATATGTTTCTAAAGTACTTACCTAAGCTTAAATTTTCAAATTTTTGAAAAAATACTAGTTCCAAGAATCCAAAAATGCAATTGCAAATTTTTGAATTATCAATCATTATAGGTGGTATGAACAAAAATAGAGAAAAATAAAAA